ATTGTTAATAATAAAAAAAAGAAAGGGTATGGATAAATGGAAGGATGAGAGGAAGAAAGAAAATATTGATGATATAAAATTCCAATATGTAAGGTCTATGAGTCATCTCATAAAAAATCTGTGTAATAAAGCATCAATACGGATTCATCATTAAATGGATCTGCTCATCGAACAAAAAATAAAGAGCTTCGAGCCAATAAAGACTAAGAATATTGACTCAAGAACTAATAGCTCCATTGTAGAATTCAGACCTAACCATTAAATAAGAAGCGATGGGAACGACGGAACCTGTGAATTCAAAAGATTCTATGAAAATGAATTTGAATGATTCATTGATCGGGATGGCGGAACCGACCAGAGACCAATTCATCTATTCGGAAAAGTTATGAACGAATGATAGAACTGAAATAGAAATGGAAAGAGTAAATATTCGCCCGCGAAAACTTGATTTTCTTGGATTGCTAAATTTGGGTCAATCCAATACGATAAAGAGTAAAACAAAAAAAAGATTCCTTTTAACATTCTAATATCGATAAATAGAAGAAAAAATAGTTTAGTTATAGTTATTAATATTAATAGTTATTAATAATATATTTAATTTCATTATTATTATTATATATATCTATACAAACAAAATAGACAAATCAAGATATACAAATTAATAAGATTTGATCTAGATTAAATGAAATCCATGATTCAGTTATTAAAATTAAATATAAATACATCTATGCATAATATTATATCTGAATAGAATTCAAATTGAACTCAAAATCTTTAATTTGAATTTATTTTATTCGCGAGGAGCTGGATGAGAAGAAACTCTCACGTCCGGTTCTGTAGTAGAGATGGAATTCAAAACAAACCATCAACTATAACCCCAAAAGAACCAGATTCCGTAAACAACATAGAGGAAGAATGAAGGGAATATCTTATCGAGGTAATACTATTTGTTTTGGTAAATACGCTCTTCAGGCACTTGAACCCGCTTGGATCACATCTAGACAAATAGAAGCAGGTCGACGAGCAATGACACGAAATGCACGTCGCGGTGGAAAAATATGGGTTCGTATATTTCCAGATAAACCGGTTACAGTAAGACCCGCAGAAACACGTATGGGTTCAGGTAAAGGCTCTCCCGAATATTGGGTAGCGGTTGTTAAACCAGGTCGAATCCTTTATGAAATGGGTGGAGTAACAGAAACTATAGCCAAAAGGGCTATTTCAATAGCAGCGTCCAAAATGCCTATACGAGCTCAATTTATCATTTTGGGATAAAAAAGAAATAGGCCTTACTTAAAAACTTAAAAATAGTGGGTGCAGGTTTCTTTTTTTGGACAAATAATATTTCTTTTTTTCTTCGACCTTTGTATTGTAAAAAACAGATAAAAAAATGATATGATTCAACCTCAAACCCATTTGAATGTAGCAGATAACAGCGGGGCTCGAGAATTGATGTGTATTCGAATCATAGGAGCTAGCAATCGTCGATATGCTCATATTGGTGACGTTATTGTTGCTGTGATCAAAGACGCAGTTCCAAACATGCCTCTAGAAAGATCAGAAGTGGTCAGAGCTGTAATTGTCCGTACTTGTAAAGAACTTAAACGTGACAACGGTATGATAATACGATATGATGACAATGCTGCAGTTGTGATTGATCAAGAAGGAAATCCAAAAGGAACTCGAGTTTTTGGTGCGATTGCCCGAGAATTGAGACAGTTCAATTTTACTAAAATAGTTTCATTAGCTCCCGAGGTATTATAAAATAAGACCACGATATGGTTATAGTAGGGTATTTAAAAGAAATAGATTAAGATTCATTTAGTAGATTTTCTCTCACGTATATACCTTTCAAAATTAATATTTATAAACAAACACGTAAAAAAAAAAAAAAAGAAAAACATGTTGATTATATCGAAATTTGGAGGCACCAATAATTTTAATTAATCATGAGTAGTGATACTATTGCTGACATAATAACTTCTATACGAAATGCCGATATGTATAGAAAAAGCGTGGTTCGAGTAGCATCTACTAATATCAGCCAAAGTATTGTTAAAATACTTTTACGAGAGGGTTTTCTCGAAAATGTGAGAAAACATCGAGAGAACAACAAATATTTTTTGGTTTTAACCCTACGACATAGAAGGAATAGGAAAAGGACTTATAGAAATCTTTTAAATTTAAAACGGATAAGTCGGCCGGGTCTACGAATCTATTCTAACTATCAAAGAATTCCTAGAATTTTAGGTGGGATGGGGGTTGTAATTCTTTCTACTTCTCGAGGTATAATGACAGACCGAGAGGCTCGACTAGAAAGAATAGGCGGAGAAATTTTGTGTTATATATGGTAATCTTTCTAATATCCGATATGAAACTTCTTTTTTGTGAAAAAGAAAAGAGAAGGGGTGGGTTCTCTAATAGGGTTCTTCCTCCACTAGTTGATACTTCAAGGGGGTTTTACCTGGAATGAAAGAACAAAAATGGATTCATGAAGGTTTAATTACTGAATCGCTTCCCAACGGTATGTTCCGGGTTCGTTTAGATAATGAAGATATGATTCTAGGTTATGTTTCAGGAAAGATCCGACGTAGTTTTATACGGATACTGCCAGGAGATAGAGTAAAAATTGAAGTAAGTCGTTATGATTCAACCAGAGGTCGTATAATTTATCGACTCCGCAACAAAGATTCGAAAGATTAGGTGTTTTTTAACTTCACCGTTTCTTTCGTAGGAATACGATTCGAAATCGAAAATTTCAAGAAACTTATTTTCTTCCAAAAAGTGGATTCAAAATTAAAGTAAGGAGTGGCAAATATGAAAATAAGAGCTTCCGTTCGTAAAATTTGTGAAAAATGTCGACTAATCCGTCGTCGGGGACGAATTATAGTAATTTGTTCCAACCCAAGACATAAACAAAGACAAGGATAATCAAACTCGTTAAAGACCTGATATACAAATAGGGAATCTGTTTTGACATGAAATGGATATATCCATATATCTCTGACTCAAATTTATGAGATCATAAAATATGGCAAAAGCTATACCGAAAAAGGGTTCACGTGGACGTATTGGTTCACGTAAGAGTACACGTAAAATACCAAAGGGGGTTATTCATATTCAAGCAAGTTTCAATAATACCATTGTGACTGTTACAGATGTACGCGGGCGGGTGGTTTCTTGGTCCTCTGCCGGTACTTGTGGCTTCGGAGGTACAAGAAGAGGGACGCCGTTTGCTGCTCAAACCGCAGCGGCAAATGCTATTCGTGCAGTAGTAGATCAAGGTATGCAACGAGCAGAAGTCATGATTAAAGGTCCAGGTCTCGGAAGAGACGCAGCATTACGAGCTATTCGCAGAAGTGGTATACTATTAACTTTCGTACGGGATGTAACCCCTATGCCACATAATGGCTGTAGACCCCCGAAAAAAAGACGTGTGTAGAAATAAAAAAGGAAGATATTTCAATAGTAAGAGAAACAAGAGAAATAAATGATTCAATGATCTGATCAAATAATATTATTATGGTTCGAGAGAAAATAACAGTATCTACTCGGACACTACAGTGGAAGTGTGTTGAATCAGCAGCAGACAGTAAGCGTCTTTTTTATGGGCGCTTTATTCTGTCTCCGCTTATGAAAGGTCAAGCAGACACAATAGGCATTGCGATGCGAAGGGCTTTGCTTGGAGAAATCGAAGGAACATGTATCACACGCGCAAAATCTGAGAAAATATCACACGAATATTCTACGATAACGGGTATTCAAGAATCAGTACATGAAATTTTAATGAATTTGAAAGAAATCGTATTGAGAAGTAATCTCTATGGAACTTGTGAGGCGTCTATTTGTGTCAGAGGCCCTGGATATGTAACTGCTCAAGATATCATCTTACCGCCTTATGTAGAAATCGTCGATAATACACAGCATATAGCTAGCTTGACAGAACCCATTGAGTTGGTTATTGGATTACAAATAGAGAAGAATCGCGGATATCTTATAAAAGCGCCAAATACCTTTCAAGATGGAAGTTATCCTATAGATCCTGTATTCATGCCTGTTCGAAATGCGAATCATAGTATTCATTCTTATGAAAATGGTAACAAAGAAATACTATTTCTCGAAATATGGACAAATGGAAGTTTAACTCCTAAAGAAGCACTTCACGAAGCCTCCCGGAATTTGATTGATTTATTGATTCCCTTTTTACATACCAAAGAAGAAAATCTAAATTTAGAGGACAATCAACACATGTTTCCTTTACCCCCTTTTACCTTTTATGATAAATTGGCTAAACTAACAAAAAATAAAAAAAAAATGGCGTTGAAATCGATTTTTATTGACCAATCAGAATTGCCTCCCAGGATCTATAATTGTCTCAAAAGGTCCAATATATATACATTGTTGGACCTTTTGAATAACAGCCAAGAAGATCTTATGAAAATGGAGCATTTTCGCATAGAAGATGTCAAACAAATTTTAGGGATTCTAGAAAAAAATTTCGTAATTGATTTACCGAAAAATAAGTTTTAAATCCATTGGATTTTTTTCATGTTTTTTTTAGAAAAAGGCCAAATAAAGGGTTTTGAATATTTAGGACAATTCATATATATATTCGGAATCAGCATAGATTCATAATTTAATTGAATAGATGTATCTAGGGAGAATTCACTTTGAAGCGACTGTTCCCTAGATACATACGTCGTGATATTTTATTTCACAATTGAATCAATCAATTTAAAAAAGACCTAAAGTTAGGGATTTATCAATAGGTAATGTTGCACCAATACCCAACCAAAGGGCCACTGCGGTACCAATCAAAAATACGGTTGTCGCTACTGGACGACGAAACGGATTTTGGAATTTATTAACATTCTCTAAAAAGGGTACTGTTAATAATCCCGCGGGCACTGAAACCATTAAAAGAACACCCAATAATTTATTGGGTACTGTACGAAGTATTTGAAATACGGGAAAGAAATACCATTCGGGTAATATTTCCA